TTACCGTTCATTCTATTAATTGCAATTAAACTCGGCTCAATCTTCTTTAACAAAAAAAAAGGATTGAGCCGAATACAAAGATACTTATTGCATAACATAAAAGAAATATATAAGAGATATATTTCTTTTATTTTCAAATTTTTTTTTTAGATTCTTTTTTCTATTTCTTATTTTTAGTTTAGAATAGAATTCATATTCTAAATAAAAAAGAAATTCCAAATTAGCATGAAAAGTTATTAACAAAACAGAATTCAAATTCGAATTTATTAGAATTTGAATAATAATATCTCATTCTCGAATTTGAATTCTTTGTTTTCTCGATTCTACTCTTTTTTTTTCAACACTAATATTGACAACAGTGTATCAAACAAATATAATCCGATTGTGAATAAATTGATTGATTTATTCACGTTACAGAGTCTTTTTTTTTTCTTTTTCGATTGTATCCACACATCCTACTTTTTGGGGGGAGGGGGTTGCTAACTCAATGGTAGAGTACTCGGCTTTTAAGTGCGACTCCTTTTTTTACACATTTTTATGAAGCGATTGTTTTGTCCATACCCTCGGTAGAGTTTGTAAGACCACGACTGATCCAGAAAGGAATGAATGGAAAAAGCAGCATGTCGTATCAATGGCGAATTCTAAAAATATTTCATTCTTATTGGATCCGACCATCATTTTTATTTTAATTATCGGCTCGGAACAAAAAAAATTCAGTTGGGTTTAATTAATAAAGGGATAGAGCTCGGCAACTCCAATTATAGGGAAACAAAAAGTAACGAGCTTTCCTTTTTTCATTCGAATGATTACCCCATCTAATTGTACGTTAAAAATATATTAGTTCTTGATGCGGGAAAAGCTTTTCCCATGAATGGATTTTTAAGTTTTGTTATGAGTCCTAACTATTAGCTATTCTCCATTATGAGGTGGCAATAAATGTGTAGAAGAAAGAGTATATTGATAAAGATATTTTTTTTTTTCCAAAATCAAAAGAGCGATTGGGCGGATAAAGGAAAGGATTTCGAACTAGCTTGTTATCCTAGAATAATCAGATGGAAAAAGCGAGTGGAGAGAGTCCGTTTTATTTTCTAGGTATCTATTCATATTCGTTCTAATTCGAATATATATATAATGAATATATATAATATAATAAATACCCAGTTTTGACTGTATCGCACTATGTATCATTTGATAATCCAATGAATCTCTGATCCTTTGACAAAATCGAATTTTAAAGATGGAGGACTATCAAATATATTTAGAACTAGATAGATCTCGCCAACAGAACTTCCTATATCCACTTATTTTTCGGGAGTATATTTATGGACTCGCCTACGGTCATGATTTAAATAGAAATCGATCCATTTTGGTGGAAAATGTGGATTATGATAAGAAATCTAGTTTACTAATTGTAAAACGTTTAATTACTCGAATGTATCAACAGAATCATTTGATTCTTTTTGCTAACGATTCTCACAAAAAAAACACATTTTGGGGTTATAACAAGAATTTGTATTCTCAAAAAATATCAGAGGGTTTTGCCGTCGTCGCGGAAATTCCATTTTCCAGACAATTACAATTCCGTTCTTCTTTAGAAGAGTCGGAAATCATAAAATCTTTTAATAATTTGCGATCAATTCATTCCATTTTTTCCTTTTTCGAGGATAAATTTACATATTTTCATTTTGTTTCAGATGTACAAATACCCTATCCTATTCATCTGGAAATCTTGGTTCAAAGTCTTCGATACTGGGTGAAAGATCCCCCCTTCTTTCATTTATTAAGATTGTTTATTTATGAGTATTGTAATTGGAATAGTCTTATTACTAAAAAAAAACTTATTTCTACTTTTTCAAAAAGTAATCCAAGAATTCTCTTGTTCCTATATAATTTTTATGTATGTGAACACGAATCCATCTTCCTTTTTCTACGTAAGAGATCCTCTTATTTACGATTAAACTCTTTTATCGTTATTTTTGAGCGAATCTATTTCTATGCAAAAATCGAACATCTTGTGGAAGTCTTTTCTAAGAATTTTTCGTCTACCTTATCATTCTTCAAGGATCCTTTGATTCATTATGTTAGATATCAAGGAAAAGCCATTCTGGCTTCAAAGAATGCGCCTCTTTTGATGAATAAATGGAAACACTATCTCATCTATTTCTGGCAATGTCATTTTGATGTTTGGTCTCAACCTGGAACGATCCATATAAATCCATTATTATCCGAGAATTCATTTCATTTTCTTTGGGGGGGCTATCTTTCAAATGTGCGGCTCAATTTTTCAGTGGTCCGGAATCAAATGCTAGAAAATTCATTTCTAATCGAAATTCTTATGAAAAAGCTTGATACAAAAGTTCCAATTATTCCTTTAATTAGATCTTTGGCTAAAGCGAAATTTTGTAATATATTAGGGCATCCCATTAGTAAGCCTGTTTGGGCCGATTCATCCGATTTTTATATTATTAACCGATTTTTGCGGATATGCAGAAATTTTTCT